GCTCTGGTTGTTCACCGTTCAAGAATTCTTGTTTAGGCAGTTCATATCATCCATACATAGTGTTTTGATCTAAGATTTCAATTCTTCCATGCTTCAGCAGTAGCATATTGCTCCATGGAGCTAAGGTCCAAAATATGGAATAAACAAGTGTTTCCACGACTCTACCACCCGGCCAATTCTGTTCCACTTAATCCCCTTTTCATGGCCACATATCTTTACGGCTAAGGAATGGGAAATCTTTCCCCTGTTACATGAATCAAATATTTCATTTCATCCGGGAAAAGCCATCTCTTTCTCCACAATGTCTTTGCCATTTGATCCAATAGCGTTCCGTTAGATAGGAAGAGATTTGATAAATACTGATAACTCTCGGATGGAGTATTAGAACGGAAAGATCCATTAGATAATGAACTATTGGTTCTAAGCCATCTCTGGCGATGAATCAACAATTCGAAGTGCTTTTCTTGCGTATTCTTGATGAACCAGTGTCTAGATATAGATGTAGAAGAATTTGTTTGGGAAGTAATAAGCCCCTTTGACATCTCTTCATCTGCAAAGAATTCTCGACGCGAAAACACAGAGACAAAGGGCTGATCTTTGAATAGGAAAAAGAATGGATCTGCAGGGTCCCAAATGAATTGGCTTATTCGAAAAAAGCCTTGTTCTTTGGACGATCTATCTCGTGTCTGGTACTGCATGGTTCCACTCTGCAAGAACTCCGAATCATTCTCTTGAAGCTCATCCTTTTTATGATAAATGATCCGCTTGCCCCGAAATGACCCGGCCCAATAGGAAAATCCCAATTCAGTGGACCTTTCGATACAATCAAATAGATTGCCACAAGGGCGCCATATTCTAGGAGCCCAAACTATGTGATTGAATAAATCCTCCTCTATCTGTTGCGGGTCGAGGGCCCCTTCCCCTTCTTCAAACTCCGATTCGTATTTTTCATAGAAAAATCTCTGATCAACGATAGAAAAAGATCCATTTTGCATCATATCTAACGGATTCCTTGGTTCGGACCGAAGAAGTAATGTCACTCGATTATTATCAAACTGACTGCAATCCTTTTCTGTCCGTGAGGATCCCGCCAGAGCGCCTTCTACTTCTAATAGGCCACGAACTAGATCAGAAGCATTCTCAACGAATCCATAAGAAGTGATCCTATTTTTTTCACCGGATCCGGGTCCGGGTGAAGACCAAAGATCTTGAGCGACCAATCCGGCAGAACAACTCAAAAGATAAAGAAGTATCGTTAATTTCTTCATGCTCGTTCCAAGTTTGAAGTACCATTTGTACAAATAGGAATCTCCTTCCTTACACGATTTCTTCTTCATATAGATAGATATAGGATCTATGGGGCAATTACTTAGAAGTACATTTTGTGCAACAGCCCTTCCTATCTGATAGAAAAAGACCCCATGATCCTGAACCGATCTTACCTGGGATCGCAAATCCCAAGTTTGTCTATGAAGAGCGGATCTAATTGTATTAGTTTCTATAATTGATTTCTTCTGTGTAATACTAATTGATAGGGCCTCATTGATAAGTGCTACAAGATCTCGTGCATTAGAACCCATGGTTATGGACCCGAATCCGTTAGTATGGAACATTTTCTTTTCCAAGTGAAATCCCCTAGTATATGAAAGAATGAAAAAGTGCTTTCGTTGTTGTGGAATAAGAAGCCTTCGTATCTTAATGCATGTATTTAATTTATTCGGAGCTATTAGAGCGGGATCCACTTTTTGGGGAATATGAGTCGAAGCAATAACAAGAATATTTCTAGTGGAACATCTTTCACAATCCCTGGAGAGATAGTTCTCTAATAGACCGAGGGATAAGTAATTCGACTCATTCACATACAGATCATGAATGTTTGGAATCCATATTATGCAAGGAGACATTGCTTTTGCTAATTCGAATTGAAGGGTGATATCAAATCGGTCTATTTTCGGCGTCATATACATAGTTAGCACATTCGTCATAGTTAGCAGCTCCGTATCAAGGTCATCATCAATATCGTCACTATCATCAATATGGATATCGTTACTATCATCAATATCGATATCATCAATAAGATACTCTTTAGGCTTGTCATCCAGGAACTTGTTCGGAAATACCGTAATGAAAGGAACATAGGAGTTTGCCGCTAGGTTTTTGACCAAACAGGATCGTCCAGTTCCTATAGAACCTATCACTAAAATACCCCTAGAAGGGGATAGGGCTAAGCGGAGCGAAAAGGGTTTTCCATGAGATGGGAAATGAAAACTATTAGCCCCACACGAGGTTTGTGAATAAGTGATTGTCTGATAATGAGCAAGGAATATCCGTCTTTCTGCTAAACAGAATCTATTGAACTCATAATTCATTAGATACTTTTTCTGAATGTCAACTAAGTATCGTAAGTAAATTGATCCCGGTTGTTCAATCATTTGATAACCCGAGTCATTCTTTGATAAAGGATCACTATGAGTCAGACTCAATAGAATTTGATCAATCCTTTTTTCTGTCATTAAGGTGGAGAACTGAACCAAGAATTCTCTTTCTTCATCATCAATCGAATCACTGTTCGCGACCCAGGATTCCATTTTATCATCAATCCAATCACCGTTCACATTTTTTCTTTTTCTTATCAATGAATGGATCTCTTTACTTGTACGACTTAGATGTCTCGTATTTCTCGAAAAAGTGATTCGATTGATGGAATTTGGTATGATACTTATGAGATCGATGAGATTTATATTCAAATATTTCTTCTTAGAACATATTGATTTGACCCCATAAGTGGGACCACCACCCAATAGCATGTTGCCACCAAAAGCAGAACCCCGTATCTCTTCCAGAGAATCTCCTAATTGTTCCAGAGCAACTAGAAAGAGATTCTTTAACCAAAAAGAATTCAGTTCAGATGTAGGATACCTATCCAGAAGTTTTCGCAACTCAATCATGTATGATGGAATCATCAAAGATTTTATCTTTTCTAACTCTGTCTGTAACTCACTAGAGGCTCGGGAAAAAAAGAGAAGATGGATACGAACGAAATATCCAGCAACAAGAAGAAGGAAAAGGATTGAATAGAGGAACTCCCAAGCATTTCTTGATCTCAGATGTGCCCATATCAATGGAACGGGTGACTCATTATTTCGATGAATCATTTCTTCGGACAGAAGAAGATTCTGTAAACACTTATTCGAAATCTCACTTATCAGAGTCCATTGTGGAAGAATCCTCTGAGGAATTGGCCATGATATATCTGATCCATACATAATATCATGAAAAATGGATACAAATTTTTGACTGCTACTTAGTATTGGCAATGGGTCTGAAAAAGTATCTACAAGGGCGAAATTTAGATATTTGCACCCTGTCGAAGTAAGGAACCATGGCATATATGTTTGGAACAGATTCCATTTTGATAGATTTGAAAAAGCACTATCTCGTTGAAAGGTTCCATACATCTGCCCTTTCTCAACGTATTTCTTTAGACAAAGACTCCGTTTTTTCCTCTTTCCGGATGGTAAATATTTCTCAGAACATGGAGTGTGAATCAAACCCATGTTTGAATTGAAACTAAGATACTGATGCAAGTTCTTCCCTTCTGAATCAGATAGATTCATATCTGAAAGAGGCCGACAATAAGTTCTTTCAAAATTGACTATTCGTTCCTCTCTTAGAAATGTTGCAGAAATGTCTGCGATCGAGTAAATAGCTCTACGAACGACCGGATCGGATCGAATTGGAAAATGGAAAGATTTGTACAAGTTATACGTTTCATCACCACTTTGTAGAAAATCGTTAGGTATGAATATATCAGATACCTGTGACTCGATTGGTGAAATAGTCTCTCTCTCCAAAAAAATATGTTTTTTTTTACCGACGCACAAAGAAAATATTTTGTTGCGAATGAACAAGATATTGAGGAATTGTCCATATGTAAGATCATCATTATGGATACGGGTCTTTTCCACAGAAAAAGGGAATCTTTTGTTACAATAGAACCAGAAGTGATGTGGATCATTCAAGAATCGAAGTCGATTTGCTTTATAAAAAGAAGATATCAATGAACTTCTATGAAATGGTTTCACGGGATTCAGCCAATTGTCTCGATCGTGGGATATCATTGAGAAATAGGAATCCGTGTTATCAAAGAATTTTCCGCAATTATTTCTAGTATGGAATGAGTCAATCATCCACTTTGGTATCTTTTTGAACAAAAATGGTAATATTGTTCCTCCATTGATCAAGAATTTCGGTCTTTGGGAAGTATCACGATCATCCAATAAGAAGGGTTTCAATTTATTCAAATGAACGATTTGAACACCTATTGATTCTAACAACTGATTGCAGGGTTGATCATTCGGACTTTTCAATTCATAGATGTGGATCTCGGACCTATGAATGGGGGTATTCCCAATACTCACAAAGAAAAAGGGAAGTGATTTGGACAAAAAGGGAAGTGACTTGGACAAAAAGGGAAGTGACTTGGACAAAAAGAAACGAAGTGACTTAGACAAATCTTGTTTGTCGATAGCCTCGGACCAATCAATCGAATATTGACTCATACGTAATCGATCGAACACTACTTGAAAACGGTTCTTCTGTTCAGAAACGAAATGTTCCAAATGTTCCTGTAAATTCTTGCTCCCATTGGACCATTTGTATCTATATGCATCAGGATCCCGATTCATGGATCTCTCGGTTCGAGAAATAAGAGGATCAAACCATTTCTTCTGAGTCTCTTTCAAATTCAATAAATGTTGGTTGATCGTATATTTCATTATAGTTATATGATTCAGAGTATCATTTCCTATTTGATCCCTTTGAATTCCATATTCGAAGTTGCGATTGGATCTATTCATTAAAAAGAATCGATTCGATACATTTCTTATGTACCCATAGATGCTATATTGGATTTGAATCAGATTTCGGATCAATCTATATTGATTGACTGCCTCCATGATGTTGTTGCTAGCAAATACCGCTGTTTTTAGTTTTGGATCTTCCAAACCATTCCCGCAGTGGATCCGGACCAATTTTTTTCTGATCCTTCGATAAAAAGATTCATTCTCCTCATAAAAAAGAGGAGGTAGAACCAATAAAGATTTCTTTTTCGATTCATCTCTGGAGTTGAATACCTCATTCAAGAATTTTTTTTGATCCAACCCGTAGGAATCAATAGAAAAGGCAAATCCCCTATGATACACCAGATCCGGCTCGGTTATTGATAGAGTGAATAGATCTGCCATTTCTTGAAATCTCTCTTCTGATTCAAAATCGTGGTGTAACGTGTATCCCCCTTTGTTCCGGTTATGGAATAGATGAAATAAATCCAAAAATGGATTTTTTTTCAAGAATGAAATCTTATTGGAACTGTCCATATCTGGTTCATCCTTCGGAACCATATCACATCCCGGATCTGATGAAATAGGATGAATTGAGACGGTATTTTGTAAATACGTAATTATCTTGAATATATCAACCATTTCTTTATTTTCCGATCGCCTGGAAGGGACAAAAGAAACATCTTGTTTTTTCTTCAAAAATTTCTGATCTCTAGTGGACCTCTCAGTAGGATTCGAACCCAGATGAAGTTCTGACCATCTGTCAGAGAAAAAAGAACGAATTGATCTTGTAGGATTCCCAAGAAATTCTTCGATTTCTTTCGGAAGCAGATGAATATTCATCTGCTTCTCACGTTTCGTGAATAGCCGGGACATTGAGGAAGATCCAAAAAGGCATTTCGGGAATCGATCTGATTCTATCTCTGTTCGTTCCGTTTGAAGAAAGGAAGGATCCCAAAGAATCGATCTTTCTTTTAGTTGCTGAATCTCTGTTTGATCGATCAATGTGTGATATTCTGAATCCTCATTTCTAATGGAATCGAAATGATCTCTGGATTGATCAGAGGATCCTTTCGATTGGCTAGAATCCGTTACTTGAACGAAAATAGATCTTGTGGAATCATATTGAATATTTGACAATACATTCCGTACCCTGCTAAAAAACCAATCCTTGTTTACCAACCACACATTGTCTAACCAAATCCAATTCTCTCTCGATACGTTCCTCAAAAAATCCGATTCGTGCTGATTCTTCCCCCAACTAACGAAGAGATCTTGGCGGAATTGCCACATATGAAATTGAGCACAATTTTGCAAAGAAATACCCCACTTGTTTCTCGAGAAGAGATGGGAAACGTGCTCAATATCATTTGATTGAATAGTTGCCTCAGCTCCTTGTTGTTTGAAGAAACCCTCCCCTTCAATTGGTCTTTTTTCACGAAAAGCAGACATGAGATAACAAATCAAGTCTTTCCCTAAGATTTCGAATAGCTGTCCCGAATTCAAGTTGATTATGTTTCGCTTCTTCCTCGGAGAAAGACGATCAAACAATTCCCAATCATGGTCCTTGCGGATCGGATCATCCGTATAGGATAAAAAAAGAAACTCCAGATATTTGCTATCTTTCTCTTTGAATGAGATCTCAATTCCAGCTACGGTTTCATTAGCTATCTTACAACTAGAATCCCTCTTTTTTCCGATCCGGTTCCTCCACCACTGCGAACCCCGGTTCGATTCAGGCATGATACACTTTTTATTTATTGGGAGAACCCAAGTACTCTCTTGCGGATCCATGAAACAACTCTCAGAAATCTTTTTCTCTTTTGGAAGATACAGGAGTGAAACAATCAATCTATTGATATTGGAAGACCAAAAAGATTCTTCCAATGTCTCATTTCTGGGTCCAATGGAATTCATAGGTATAGGAAGAAGCTCCATCAAATAGAGATTTTTTCTTTCGACCATCTTTCGATTGGTAATACGAGATATAAGGACCACTACTACAAGCAGTACTACACCTTTGATCGTGAAATATCGATTGCTTGTTGAACCCTGTGAATCACGTGAAAGTAGGATACTCCAAATTCGGGGGTCAGAGAGTTTCATAAAACGTTCTTGGTGGAAAAAAATGTGAGTGAAAGATCCCACTGAATCGAATTTGATCCATGAATCTAAGAAATAGTGAGAATTCTTGATCTCACTCAATATCTCTCTCAATTCGAAGATCCAGAATTTGAATTGATATCGTTTCATTGATTCCTCCTAAAGATTTTCATTGATTCCTCCTAAAGATTTCATTTCAATTGGAATTTGGTTATTCACGATGTACAATGAGCCCTGTTAAGCATCCATGGCTGAATGGTTAAAGCGCCCAACTCATAATTGGCAAATTCGTAGGTTCAATTCCTGCTGGATGCACGCCAATGGGAACGTTCAATAAGTCTATTGGAATTGGCTCTGTATCAATGGAATCTCATCATCCATCCATAACGAATTGGTATGGTATATTCATACCATAACATATGAACAGTAAGAACTAGAATTCTTATCGATACTGGAACTCATAGGGAAGAAAATGGAGTTATGGATGGAATCAAATATGCAGTATTTACAGAAAAAAGTATTCGGTTATTGGGGAACAATCAATATACTTCTAATGTCGAATCAGGATCAACTAGGACAGAAATAAAGCATTGGGTCGAACTCTTCTTTGGTGTCAAGGTAATAGCTATGAATAGTCATCGACTCCCAGGAAAGGGTAGAAGAATAGGACCTATTATGGGACATACAATGCATTACAGACGTATGATCATTACGCTTCAACCGGGTTATTCTATTCCACCTCTTATAGAGAAAAGAACTTAAAGCAAAATACTTAATAACACGGCGATACATTTATACAAAACTTCTACCCCGAGCACACGTAATAGAGCCATAGACAGTCAAATGAAATCCAATCCACGAAATAATTTGATCTGTGGACAGCATCATTGTGGTAAAGGTCGTAATGCCAGAGGAATCATTACCGCAAGACATAGAGGGGGAGGTCATAAGCGTCTATACCGTAAAATCGATTTTCGACGGAATGAAAAAGACATATCTGGTAGAATCGTAACCATAGAATACGACCCTAATCGAAATGCATACATTTGTCTCATACATTATGGGGATGGCGAGAAAAGATATATTTTACACCCCAGAGGGGCTATAATTGGAGATACCATTATTTCTGGTACAGAAGTCCCTATATCAATGGGAAATGCCCTACCTTTGAGTGCGGTTTGAACTATTGATTTACGTAATTGGAAGTAACCAATTAGGTTTACGATGAAACCTAGAAATCAATCACTGATCCAATTTGAGTACCTCTATGGGATAGACCTCAACAGAAAACTGTTGAGTAACGGCAGCAAGTGATTGAGTTCAGTAGTTCCTCATAGAAAATTATTGACTCTAGAGATATGGTAATATGGAGAAGACAAAATTGTTTGAAGCACGCACAGAACCGGAAGCGCCCCTTGTTTCAAAGAGAGGAGGACGGGTTATTCACATTTAATTTGATGGTCAGAGGCGAATTGAAAGCTAAGCAGTGGTAATTATAAAGATCCCCCCGGGGAAAAATAGAGATGTCTCCTACGTTACCCGTAATATGTGGAAGTATCGACGTAATTTCATAGAGTCATTCGGTCTGAATGCTACATGAAGAACATAAGCCAGATGATGGAACGGGGAGACCTAGGATGTAGAAGATCATACATGAGTGATTCGGCGGATTTGGATTCCTATATATCCACTCATGTGGTACTTCATCATACGATTCATATAAGATAAAGATCCATCTGTCTAGATATCATCATATACATCTAGAAAGCCGTATGCTTTGGAAGAAGCTTGTACAGTTTGGGAAGGGGTTTTTAAAAGAAGAATCTACTTCAACCGATATGCCCTTAGGCACGGCCATACATAACATAGAAATCACGCTTGGAAAGGGTGGACAATTAGCTAGAGCGGCGGGCGCTGTAGCGAAACTGATCGCAAAAGAGGGTAAATCAGCCACATTAAGATTACCATCCGGGGAGGTCCGTTTGATATCCAAAAACTGCTTAGCAACAGTCGGACAAGTGGGTAATGTTGGGGTGAATCAACAAAGTTTGGGTAGAGCCGGATCGAAGTGTTGGATAGGTAAGCGTCCTGTAGTAAGAGGAGTAGTTATGAACCCTGTAGACCATCCCCATGGAGGTGGGGAAGGGAAAGCCCCAATTGGTAGAAAAAAACCCACAACTCCTTGGGGTTATCCTGCGCTTGGAAGAAGAAGTCGGAAAAGGAAAAAATATAGTGATAGTTTTATTCTTCGTCGCCGTAAATAGGAATATTGAAAATAGAATTTTTGGAATTTGAAATAATGTGATGGGCGAACGACGGGAATTGAACCCGCGCGTGGTGGATTCACAATCCACTGCCTTGATCCACTTGGCTACATCCGCCCCTTATCTAGCTAAAGGATTTTCTCTTTTTTCCATTCATCATTATTGTATTTATTCTTACCTTCATACTTAGATCGAGATATTCTATTGGACATAGAATGCCAATCTTAAAAATGTAAAAAAAGGAGTAATCAGCTGTGGCACGTTCACTAAAAAAAAACCCTTTTGTAGCTAATCATTTATCAAGAAAAATTGAAAAACTCAACATGAGGGAGGAGAAAGAAATAATAGTAACTTGGTCTCGGGCATCTACCATTATACCCAAAATGATTGGCCATACAATCGCTATTCATAATGGAAAGGAACATTTACCTATTTATATAACAGATCGTATGGTAGGTCACAAATTGGGAGAATTCGCGCCGACTCTCACTTTCGCGAGACATGCGAGAAACGATAATAAATCTCGTCGTTAATTTGGAAAAAAAAAATAGATACTTATCATTCATTGGCGGGAGATAACCTTATGATAAAGAAAAAGAACTCAAATTCGAGTGGAGAAGTAAAAGTTTTAGCTCAACATATATGTATGTCTGTTTTCAAAGCGCAAAGAGTAATTGATCAGATTCGCGGGCGTTCTTATGAGGAAACACTTATGATATTGGAACTTATGCCCTATCGAGCATCTTATCCCATTTTAAAATTGGTTTATTCCGCAGCAGCAAACGCTAGTCATAATATGGGTTTGAACGAAACAAATTTATTCGTTAGTAAAGCCGAAATCAATGGAGGTTCTTTTGTGAAAAAATTAAGACCTAGAGCTCGAGGACGTAGTTATCCGATAAAAAGGCCAACTTGTCATATAACAATTGTATTAAAAGATAAATCAAAATTATCTTTCGATGAATTTAAGATTTAGATTCATATTTAGAAAAAAATAGACGGAAAGATAATATAATAAAAAATATGGGACAAAAAATAAATCCGCTTGGTTTCAGACTTGGTACAACCCAAAATCATCATTCCTTTTGGTTCGCACAACCAAAAAATTTTTCTGTAGGTCTACAAGAAGATGATAAAATACGGAATTGTATAAAGAACTATGTACAAAAAAATAAAAAAATATCCTCAGGTTTCGAAGGAATTGGAATTGCGCGTATAGAAATTCAAAAAAGAATTGATTTAATCCAGGTTATAATTCATATTGGATTCCCAAATTTATTAATCGAGGGCCGAACACGAGGAATCGAAGAATTACAGATGAATGTACAAAAAGAATTTCGTTCTGTGAACCGAAGAATCAACATTGCTATCACACGAATAGAAAAACCTTATGGGGACCCCAATATTCTTGCGGAATATATGGCTTCTCAATTAAGAAATAGAGTTTCATTTCGAAAGGCAATGAAAAGAGCTATTGAATTAACTGAACAAACAGATACAAAAGGAATTCAAATACAAATTGCAGGACGTATTGACGGAAAAGAAATTGCACGTGTCGAATGGATCAGAGAAGGTAGGGTTCCTCTACAAACAATTCGCGCTAAAATTGATCATTGTTCCTATACAATTCGAACTATCCATGGAGTACTGGGCCTCAAAATTTGGATATTTGTGGATGAAGAATAATAGACCTTTATTTATCTTGTCATTCTATCCAGTATTTATCTTGTCATTCTATCCAGTAATAGTAATATAGTGATATATAGAACAAAAAACTAGAAACTTTTTCTGTTTTTCTGTTAAATAAAAAAAATAAAAGAATTCAAATTCTATAAGGTTGAATAAAAAAAAATAAAATTTACTTTTTTTTTTTAATTGCTATGCTTAGTGTGTGACTCGTTAGTTTTTTCTTTATAGTTTTTAGTAGGATCAAAAAAAGACTGATCCCTAATATTAATTTCCCTAATATTAATTCAATAACTACAACTACTATATAAAAATAAAAAAAAAATTAAAAACTAATAACTAACTTATTGCTTCATATTGTCGAGATCCCAAAAACAGTCACTATATGACCGGATCAATCATATAGTTGTAACAACTGAAATTGTTCCATAACAAAAAAATATGATTGTGGATTTAAAATAAAAAAAAAATAAAGGGATGCAGATAAATGGAAAGGTGATAGAAAGAGAGAATAAAAATATCAATGATATATAATTCCAATATGTATGGTCTATGAATTACCTCATATAAATAAAAGGCAGTGTAATAAAGCATTAATTTCATATTGTTTTAATATTGTTTAATATTGTATCGATTGATATATAAATAATAAATGATATATAAATAATAAAGAGCTTCCGGTTAATAGAAACTGAGGAGATTGACTCGGAAACAGATTTTGTTGAGAGCTCCATTGCAGAGTTCAGGCCTAATCATTAATGGAGAAGCTATAGGAACGACGAAACCTGTGACTATTGTGACTATATAGGATTCTATTAAAAAGAATCCAAATGATTGAGCAGGCGGGATGGCGGAATGAACCAAGAACAATTTTTTTTTTTTTTTACTCGGAGAGGTTGTGGATTGATCCTACGAATAAAACAGGAAAAGGAAAGAGTCAATATTCGCCCGCGAAACCCTTATTTCTTATTTATTGGAATATTGTCTTGATTCAATAATTTATTAAAAGAAAAGTAAAAAAAAAAAAAATAAGGATCTGGTATAAAAAAGAAACATTATCTATATCTAGAAATAGACAAATCTAACCGTATATACAGCTTCTTATCTAATAAATGAAATATAATATCAATAAATCCCATTACTTAGTTTAATGTATTAATTATTAAATACATGTGCATCTGTAATATTATCGAATCCTTTCATTCGTGAGGAGCTGGATGAGAAGAAACTTTCATGTCCGGTTCTGTAGTAGAGGTGGGAAAAAACCATCAACTATAACCCCAAAAGAACCAGATTTCGTAAGCAACATAGAGGAAGAATGAAAGGAATATCTTGCCGGGGTAATCATATTTGCTTCGGCGGATATGCTCTTCAGGCACTTGAACCCGCTTGGATTACCGCTAGACAAATAGAAGCGGGACGAAGAGCAATGACACGATATGCGCGTCGTGGTGGAAAAATATGGGTACGTGTTTTTCCCGATAAACCTATTACAGTAAGGCCCGCAGAAACACGTATGGGGTCGGGAAAGGGATCTCCGGAATATTGGGTATCTGTTGTTAAACCCGGTCGAATACTTTACGAAATGGGCGGAGTCTCAGAAACTGTAGCCAGAGCAGCAATTTCAATAGCTGCGTGCAAAATGCCTATAAAAACTCAATTTGTTATTTCAGGATAGGGATGTAGAACTAAATATAAAAAAGGGATGAAAAAACAACCACGAGTTTCTTTATTTCTAGACAAATACTATTTCTTCTTTTTCCTCATTCTTTGCATTGAAATAAAAAATTCAAATAAAAATGATATGATTCAACCTCAGACCCTTTTGAATGTAGCAGATAACAGTGGAGCTCGAGAATTAATGTGTATTCGAATCATAGGAGCTGGTAATCATAGATATGCTCATATTGGTGACGTTATTGTTGCTGTAATTAAAGAAGCAGTGCCCAATATGCCTCTAGAAAGATCAGAAGTAATAAGAGCTGTAATTGTACGTACATGTAAAGAACTCAAACGTGACAACGGTATGATAATACGATATGATGACAATGCAGCGGTTGTCATTGATCAAGAAGGAAATCCAAAAGGAACTCGAGTTTTTGGCGCGATTGCTCGGGAATTGAGACAGTTGAATTTTACTAAAATAGTTTCATTAGCTCCCGAGGTATTATAAAGACTCATAGTCATAGATCAAATTAGGATATTGTTCTAGTGGGATATCTGAAATAAACCCAATTAATAGATTGTGTCTCACGCATATACTTTTACTAATACTAAATTACTAAATTTAATAATTAATTTAATAATTAATTTAATAATCAATTTAAAATTTAATTAAATAATGAATACTTTGAAATATTCAAATAAAAAAACATGTTGATTATATCAAAATTAGGAAGCACCAATAATTATAATTCGTCATGGGCAGAGACACTATTGCTGATATAATAACTTCTATAAGAAATGCTAACATGAGTAAAAATGGAACGGTTCGAATAGTATCCACAAATATCACCGAAAACATTGTTAAAATACTCCTACGAGAGGGTTTTATTGAAAATGTTCGGAAACATCAGGAAAGTAATAAAAATTTCTTGGTTTCAACCTTGCGCTATAAAAGAACTAGGAAAGGAATATATAAAACGATTTTAAAACGTATAAGTCGACCCGGTCTACGAATTTATTCCAACTATAAAAAAATTCCTAAGATTTTAGGTGGAATGGGAATTGTAATTCTTTCCACTTCTCGAGGCATAATGACAGATCGAGAAGCTAGACTAGAAAAAATTGGAGGAGAAATTTTGTGTTATATATGGTGATCCTCTTCTGGTATCCTAATTTTATTTCTAACTTCCTATTTGTGAAATAGAGAGTAAAGGTGAGTTATATAACTCTTCCTCCATTAGTTGATACTTCAAAAAGGTTTCCTGGAATGAAAAAAAAAATGATTCATGAAGGTTTAATTACTGAATCATTTCCCAATGGTATGCTCTCCGAATCCGTTTATATTTTATATAATGAAGATCTAATTCTAGGTTCTATTTCGGGGAAGATACGACGCAGTTTGATACAAACACTGCCGGGGGATAGAATCCAAATAAAAATAAGGCAATATTATTCATTCAACCAGGGGACGTATAATTTATAGACTTCAGAACAAAGATTCGAACGATTAGATAGATTCTTTTTGAAAAAATCCCTTTCATCAAAGATACAATTTTAAGAAAAAAAAAAAAAACAAGAGACTTATTTTCTTCCAAGGAATAGATTAAAAATTAAAGTCAGGAGTAAGAAATATGAAAATAAGGGCTTCTGTTCGTAAAATTTGTGAAAAATGTCGACTGATCCGTAGGCGTGGACGAATTATAGTGATTTGTTCCAATCCGAGACATAAACAGAGACAAGGATAATTTTTCTAAAGTTTCTCAAAGAGTGGTTATGTAAAAATAAAAGATTTGTTTTAACATAAAATGGATATCTCCATATCTTTTTATATATTTCTAATTCATATTTATGAGATGATAAAATATGGCAAAACCTATACAAAGAATTGGTTCTCGTAGGAATGGGCGTATTAATTTACGTAAGACTGGACGTAGAATACCAAAAGGAGTTATTCATGTTCAAGCCAGTTTCAACAATACCATTGTAACTGTTACAGATGTACGAGGTCGAGTGGTTTCTTGGGCCTCCGCCGGTACTTCTGGATTCAAAGGCACAAGAAGGGGAACACCCTATGCTGCGCAAGCAGCCGCTTTAGATGCTATTCGTACTGTAGTAGATCAAGGTATGCAACGAGCAGAAGTTATGATAAAAGGTCCTGGTCTCGGAAGAGACGCAGCATTACGGGCTATTCGTAGAAGTGGTATACTATTAAGTTTCGTACGTGATGTAACACCTATGCCACATAATGGATGTAGACCTCCCAAAAAAAGACGTGTGTAAAAAAAAAAAAAGAATTAAATGGATTTCAAGAGAAATAAACGATTCAATGATCTGATCAAATAATAATATTAGTATGGTTCGAGAGGAAATAGCAGGATCCACTCGAACACTACAGTGGAAATGTGTTGAATCAAGAGTAGACAGTACGCGTCTTTATTATGGTCGTTTCATTCTGTCCCCGCTCATGAAAGGGCAAGCCGATACCATAGGTATTGCCATGCGAAGGGCTTTACTTGGAGAAATAGAAGGAACATGTATCACACGTGCTAAATCTGAGAAAGTGCCACATGAATATTCTACGATAGTAGGTATTGAGGAATCGGTACATGAAATTTTAATAAATTTGAAAGAAATTGTATTGAGAAGTAATCTGTATGGAGTTAGAGACGCATCCATTTGTGTTAGAGGTCCTAAATACGTAACCGCTCAAGATATCATCTCACCGCCTTCCGTGGAAATAGTTGACACAACACAGCATATAGCTAACCTGACGGAACCAATTGATTTGCGTATTGGATTACAAATCAATAGAGATCGCGGATACCGTATGAACCCCACAAATAACTCTCAAAAGGGAAGTTATCCTATAGATGCTGTATCCATGCCTGTTCGAAATGCAAATTATAGTATTCATTCTTATGGAAATGGAAATGAAAAACAAGAAATACTTTTTCTAGAAATATGGACGAATGGAAGTTTAACTCCTAAGGAAGCACTTTATGAAGCTTCTCGTAATTTGATTAATTTATTTATTCCTTTTCTGCATGCGGAGGAAAGGAACATTCATTTCGAGGAAAATAAAAACAGGTTTACTCTACCTCCTTTTACCTTTCAAAATGGATTAACTAAGCTAAGGAAAAACAAAAAAGGAATTCCATTGAAATGTATTTTTATTGACCAATTAGAACTATCTCCTAGGGCCTATAATTGTCTCAAAAAGTCCAATATACATACATTATTGGACCTTTTGAGTAACAGTCAGGAGGATCTTATGAGAATTGAATATTTTCGTACAGAAGATGTAAAACGAATATTGGACACTCTACAGAAACATTTCGCAATCCATTTACCTAAGAATAAGTTTTCATTTTAAAGAAATTTTTTCATATTCTTTTTTTTTTACTTTATTTTTTATCTTCGACATACAATTCGTATTTTCGCGAAATAGATCATAATAAAATTCATGTATCTGGGGAGGATTCACTTTAGAAGCGACTATTCCCTAGATACCTACATCGTGGTATTTCACAGTCGAATCAATTTGAAAAAGACCTAAAGTTAGAGATTTATCAATAGGTAATGTTGCTCCAATACCTAACCAAAGAGCTACTGCGGTACCGATCAAAAAGACTGTTGTAGCTACTGGACGACGAAATGGATTTTGGAATTTATTAACATTCTCCAAAAAGGGTACTGTTAATAATCCTGTTGGTACTGAAACCATTAAAAGAACACCCAATAATTTATTGGGTACTGTGCGGAGTATTTGAAATACAGGAAAAAAGTACCATTCGGGCAATATTTCCAAAGGAGTTGCAAATGGATCCGCCGGTTCACCAATCATTGATGGTTCTAGGACTGCTAAGCCGACATTACATGCAATAGTACCTAGAATTACTACCGGAAAAATATATAAAAGATCATTGGGCCATGCGGGTTCTCCATAATAATTATGCCCCATCCCTTTGGCCAATTTAGCTCTTAATACAGGATCGCTCAAGTCAGGTTTCTTTGTTATTGGGATAGGTGAATTCTTATGGATCCATCCCCCGAAAGAACCGGACATGATAATTTTTCATCATCCGGCTCGAGCAAGATTCAAAAGAATTACAGAAATAGATTGATAGAAAATCTATATTTTCTAGATATCCACACATATAAAATAGAATGATTCTATGTAAGTGATAAAGGATTTACTAAGTACCATTTCTGAAGTTGCACCTATTCATATTCAGTGCAAATAATTTAGTTCTTACAGATAAATGCTCAATATCCAAGTAAGCTTAAAAATTTGATCATAATCAAGGGCTTTTTGGACTGTCTCATGTCTTTTTGATTTTATTCGTTTTTTCCCCACAACATCTCGATTTTCTTACATACAAAGTCTTTACTTGTTACTAATAAAGTCTAGCCTCCGTTCTTCCTTAGATCTCTTATTTCACTCCGATAGTATCATATTATAGATCGAGGTCGATGCAGAGGAAATGAATGCATTTCCATACTATAAATAAGTAAGTGGGATAGATAAAACATTGGATCGTGCCACATCACTTATTCTACAGGATCTTACGGAGCCTGTTCATGCATGACATAATTCGGACATGATCATAGAAAAAATTCTCCTCAAGCGAACCGGCCTATCCTATGCTACATAGGGGGATTTACGTGGTGGTTGGATGTGGAGACACGTTTGGTTGTGAATTTCAACGTGGCGGATAAAATAATATATCGGCATGGCCCAATCAATAGTTCAAGTCACACACTCCCATAATCCATCCATCCTCTCTTCGGAGAATCCACTTCAACTATTCTTATCAAATAAGAACTAAACTACTTCGGAGTTGAAGAGAAGTATCAAAAAACATGTCTTATTTTTTCAATAATACATATTTGTAGCAATGAAATACTATTGTTCCTTCCCAATAGGATATATCAGAAATTACAAATATCTATGATCTGTTTTCCCTATAAAATAAAGCTATAACTATAAAGGACCTGAAATACCTTGCTTACGTATCATTGGGAAGTGCATTAACATAAATACGGCAGTAAGAAGAGGCAATACAAAAGTGTGTAAACTATAAAAACGAGTCAAGGTAGATTGACCCACACTAGCACTTCCACGTAATAACTCTACCAAAGGAGATCCTATTATAGGAATAGCGTCAGGCACGCCTGTCACAATTTTTACTGCCCAATAACCAATTTGGTCCCGAGGTAAGGAATAACCAGTTACACCAAAAGATGCAGTCAATACAGCCAGAACCACACCTGTAACCCAAGTTAATTCGCGGGGTTTTTTAAACCCACCTGTAAGATACACACGAAATACATGCAGAATCATCATTAGAACCATCATACTTGCTGACCATCGATGAACTGATCGAATTAACCAACCAAAGTTAGCTTCAGTCATTATGTATTGAACAGAGGAAAAGGCCTCCGTAACAGTTGGACGATAGTAAAAAGTCATAGCAAAACCCGTAGCTACTTGTACTAAAAAACAAGTAAGCGTGATTCCTCCTAGACAATAAAATATGTTGACATGAGGAGGAACATATTTACTAGTTATATCATCTGCAATCGCTTGAATCTCGAGACGTTCCTCGAACCAATCATATACTTTATTGAGATAGGGAATCCAAGAGGACCCCCCCCCGAGAACCGTATATGAGAATTTCATCTCGTACGGCTCAAACAGAAACACACAAATACCGATTTTGACGGATATGCAATAGAAAGTTCAAAACTTCTTAGCTACTCGATGCAATTTGTGCCAAAGATGGGAAGTATAAAAAATCCGAAATCTCTTCTTTGTGATGCTAATGCCAAAAATATCAAGTTAGCTCGTACACCTTTCTTTTTCTTTATATTGCTCGTTCCAGGCCTCTTGAATCTTCTCTTTCCTATTTTTGTTTGTTTTTGTTATTTAATTTGTTGTTTTTTGTGCGTAATGCGGGTCGACTTTTGTTTTACTGTTGATAGGAATTCCCTTGTTAAGACCCTATAAATCAATTAAAACCTCAGATTCATACAAGAACCACGATGATTTAATCCCAAGGTAAATAAAAGGATTCTTTGAGTAAAAACCATTTGATCATCAATTATTCAATTTCAATGAATGGATGTAATGACTCAACAAAATCTAGAGAAAGAAGTTGTTCTTCAGATTAAATTTATTTCATAAGTCTAAAGAAAGAAAAATTATTTAATTTAGGAAATACCCATCTTAAATTTTTTTTAGTCCGGTTGCGAGGTCTAAATAATAGGTATGAATCATAGTTAGAATATTTTTTTTTCTTACTTTTTTCTATAATATTCCGTGTTCCAGATATTAGCATAAATATCCGACGGGGTGGAATCATCTTAATAGAGATGACAGGGCCGTTCTCTGTATTATCAATAGGATCAATTATAACAAGTCACACGCTCATATTCCGAAAATACCGAAAAAAGAAATACCACAGTCGAACTACCAAAAAGGTCTATAAATCCAAGTTTTAACTAAAAAAATTTTTTTTATTGAAAAACTAGAGGTTCATAGTTCTTATAAACCTAACTCATTGAAATTCCATCCAGTAAAACGGAAGAATTATAAATTTCCAAAATAATAGATAGGAATATTGCAAATAGAGCCATTGCAACTCCCATAAGTGGTGTAGTCCCCCAGCCCGGAGCTACTTTACCATATTCTGAATTCAATGGTTTCAATAAACTCCCTACAGTAGTTTGTCTTGGCCTAGATCTAGAACTACCCTCAACGGTTTGTGTAGCCATAAATCCTATTTAATCATTGGTTGAGATCGGTTGACTTTGTATACTATTCTGTTGTAATTGTAAATAAATAAACGATCTTATCGTAGATCCATTGTGATCTTGAAATTTTCTAAAAATGGAAACAGCAACCTTAGTCGCCATCTTCATATCAGGTTTACTTGTAAGCTTTACGGGGTACGCCTTATATACCGCTTTTGGGCAACCCTCCCAACAACTAAGAGATCCATTCGAGGAACACGGAGACTAGACTTGTTGAAGTAATGAGCCTCTTGATATGAGGGCCCATTACTTCAGTTTCTATAATGAAAAATTATTTCATTATTTTTTAGTCGGAACCTTAGGTGGTTCTCGAAAAAAGATAGCGAAAAAAATTATCCCTAAAGTCGAGACTAAAAGAAATGTATAAACCAATGCTTCCATAGATTCGATCGTGGTTTACAATTATAGCTTTCACATCTATTCGTTTGATTGAGTGGGATCATTTACCATACCATAAAAAAAGAGGGGAAAGAATCAACGAAAAGAAGTTGATTCAAGTCTCTATTTTTTTCTCGGGTACCCGAGAAAAAAATAGAGATAGAGGATAAAGATACCAGAGCAGTCTTGTATCAAACTACTTGTCTCTTTGTAGTTGGATCTCCAAGTTTTTGGAATGCTCCAAATTCCACTTGAGCATCCAAATCTGGATCAATACCAGCAAAAACATCTCTAAACAAGGTTCTAGCGCCATGCCAAATATGTCCAAAAAAGAAAAGCAAAGCAAACGAAGCATGCCCAAAAGTGAACCAACCCCTTGGACTACTACGAAAAACACCATCAGATTTTAAAGTAGCCCGGTCTAATTCAAAAATTTCGCCTAATTGTGCGCGCCTAGCATATTTTTTCACAGTAGCAGGATCGCTATAATTGACTCCATTGAGTTCGCCACCATAGAACTCAACAGTTACACCTACTTGTTCGACACTATACTTTGATTCTGCCCTTCGAAAAGGAACATCCGCCCGAACAATTCCATCTCCATCTACTAAAACTACCGGGAATGTTTCAAAAAAAGTAGGCATACGACGTACAAAAAGCTCGCGCCCTTCTTTATCTCTAAAGACGGGATGTCCTAACCATCCAACAGCTATTCCATCCCCGCTATCCATTGAACCCGCTCTGAATAATCCCCCTTTTGCCGGATTATTACCAATGTAATCATAAAAAGCTAATTTTTCAGGAATTTTAGACCAAGCTTCCGATAAACTTAGATTTTCAGCTAGTCCGGCACCAACTCTTCGATATATCTCTTGCTGGAAGTATCCCTGATCCCACTGATAACGAGTGGGACCAAATAACTCGATTGGGGTTGTTGCTGAACCATACCACATAGTTCCAGCAACAACAAAAGCTGCAAAAAAAACAGCAGCGATACTACTAGAAAGTACAGTTTCAATATTGCCCATACGTAATCCTTTGTAGAGACGTTGAGGCGGACGGACACTAAGATGGAATAGGCCTGCCAATATGCCCAGTGTACCTGCTGCAATATGATGAGAGGCGATTCCGCCGGGAACAAAAGGATCAAAACCTTCCGCGCCCCACGCTGGACTTACAGATTGTACTTTTCCAGTTAGTCCATAAGGATCAGACACCCATATTCCAGGACCATATAAACCTGTTACATGAAATGCGCCAAAGCCAAAGCAAGCCACTCCTGAGAGAAATAAATGAATTCCAAAGATTTTGGGCAAATCCAAAGAAGGTTTTCCTGTACGTTCATCACAGAATATTTCTAAGTCCCAATACACCCAATGCCAGATGGCCGCTAAAAAACACAAGCCAGAAAACACAATATGTGCTCCGGCCACGCCTTCATAGCTCCAAATACCCGAATTCGTTACAGTTCCTCCTGAAATACTCCAACCACCCCATGAATTGGTTATTCCTAAACGAGTCATGAAGGGTATAACGAACATACCTTGTCTCCACATTGGATCAAGAACAGGGTCAGAGGGATCAAAAACCGCCAATTCATATAGAGCCATCGAACCGGCCCAACCGGAAACTAGAGCCGTATGCATTATATGGACAGAAAGCAATCGGCCGGGATCATTTAATACGACAGTATGAACACGATACCAAGGCAAACCCATGGAAATACCCCTTTCTCAAAGAAAAATAGACACTATGTAACTTTATCGCATTGCAATAGACTTATTTACCTAATCTTTTCAGCGAATTCCGTATGAGAAAAGGTTACTTTTTATTGTATTCCGTTGAAAATAACGGCTGAATTCTGTTCGTAAGAACAAAAAGAAGCAGATCTATTCTATATCCGATAAGTACCAATACGCAATGGGAGCATTAGTCCTATTTTGGGGGAATGCATGTATGGATCCTTTTTATTATTCGAACGATCTATCTCTTCATTAAGATTTTTATTTCTTAATTCTATCTTTCTCTAAAAACCTTCGAAGAAGACAATAAACTCATTCTTACGTTTCCATATTAAAGTGAAGTATAGTACTTAAATTTTTTCTTTAATTTAATGCCCATTGGTGTTCCAAAAGTACCTTTTCGGAGTCCTGGAGAGGAAGATGCAGTTTGGGTTGACGTATAGTGCGACTTGTCAGACATATTGGGTCATATGGAATTTCCCCATTTTCTCCCCCGATCGAGATATCCTCTGTTTCGCCCAAGAAATATTGTATTGATTGATTCTTCAATCATGCGTAGTGTGAAGTTAAATTAGATTAATTTAGATTGAGGAGCAATATTCTTAATTAGAAGAATTTATGGTTAACTTGGACTAAAAAAATGGAGTATCCAGGCTCTGCTCATAAAATACCAAATGGGTAATAGTAATATATGTAGAATTACCGCTTGTAGCTATGCATAGAAGATTCTTCTATTTTATTTATTTAAATAGAGAAGCACTCTTAAACTGCCATGTCAACCATTATAATAAATACATTGAATAGTTTTTTGGAGACATGAAACGAATTGAAAAAAAAACTCGTCGCAAAAAGAAGTGGTACTGAGATCATTTGTCCTATATGTACAACTAGAATTCGGATAGATCTTTCCCCGGAGTAGAACATGAACCTAAAAGAATTCAAAGGGCCCATTCAGGAACAAGAAAATGACATCGTGATTTAAATCTCGACGAAACAATACATCAA